CCCCAGAGAGATAGATTGTTGCCATTGTGCCTTGGTCGTCAAAAGGGGCACGAACAGCCTTAAAGTACTGTTCCATGTCCCAGAGGTCTTCGAGCCTTGGCATTTCGAATCCCGTTGAATGGCTGTGGTTCCGGGACTCAAGTCTGGAGTCGCCAGGTGAGACATTCGGTTCACGAACCGGAAACCTATCTCCACAGCAAGCTCCTCAATTTGACCCGGTCCGTCACGCTTTGGACATCGCCACCGGGATCGTTGAGGCCCCATGAAGACGGCTCTACTTCACTGGGAAGACGCGGTACTCATTAGCGAGCGTCTGGTGACCAACGATTCCGGATTCCCCTGCCTTTCTGCCATAGTCTACACTTGTCCGTCCAAATGGTCGACCTTGCCATCAAGTTGGGTCACTCGATCCTTGAGTCTTTCCTTAACAACAGCCGCCGCTGACAGCACTCCACTGCTATCGTCATGTACATGGTACAACAAGAAGAGAATTAGCAGAAATCGAAAGGTTTTTACCCAAAACTCCGCTCTGATACCTCCTAAAGCGAAATAGGCACGCGCACGGGTAGAGAGTCTGCCTGAGTCGTGCGGCCCCAGGTAACGCCTAGTTTAGTGTAGCACCTGGGTTCCGCCTTCTCCTTGCCGAGTTTTGCTTCTGATCTCTCTCTGAGTCTCTAGTTCGTTACCTTCTACTACCGATCTTCTCCCTCTGCTGCTACTGGAGCTACTGGATATCGACCTAAGAGATACTAGACCGGGTGCGAGAGGAAGGGATGCTGCTATTGATGGACCGGTGCTACCTCTGGATCTAAGAATCATGGAAGACGTAATTGAAATATGCACCTGGAATTCAATCACATTGGTATAAAGAGCCGGAAAGGAAAAAGAGGAGGAAAGAAGCAAGGGACTGAGCGACGAAGCGAGGTTTGGAACCCTTCAATTACAAAGTGGAAGATGCCTCTCCCTCGAATACATAGGGTAGGATTACTGCATTTCTTATATTTGACTCTTCTATTTGATAATATAGGGAGTTGGGGCAGGTTGAAGGGGAGGGGAAGTCAATTTCAACATAGTGCCACCATAACCCTAAGAAAACGAGATTGGGTTTGTGTGTGTAGACTATCCTTGGAAGTGTCTATTCTACCAAACCACGGGACGCTGCCGTAGATCGAGCCCTGGAAGTCCTCTCCTCGTGGCTCCCTGCGTTGATATTCGAGGAAGTAGCTCTCGACACGAGGGATATACAAGAAAGACCTGCTCTAGATCCCCAAGTCTCCATGGTCGTTCTTTTGAACATCTCTTTCGATTCTTCTAATGTAATGCTATCAGTCACCTCGTACTACCCCCCATTGCGCATCCTGTGTAACATCAAGGAAAGGGAAAGCTCATACTACCGCGGCGGGAGGTCGTCTCCCAACACATTCCCCCTATAGTTGATCTGCCACAGATTGAGGCATATCTTTTGGAGATGGTCACGTCAGCGGCGGCAAGTGGATCATTCATGCGCAGACAACACTGAAAAAGAAAGATTCCCTTTTGTTACCGACCTTCTTCCCTTGACTGGTGTTTTAGGTCTTCTTATCCAAGAGGACACTTTAATCTTGCTTTAGAGGCCCGAATGCTTATCATTCTTGCCTTCTAAACTTCTTTATATCGAGGGATGAGGAACCATATTATCCTGCATTCCTTAAACCTATGTAGTGAGTCGTGTAGGTGGCGTGTTTAAATTAGGACCATACATTGGGATTCTTTTCCCCTCATCGCTAGCCAGTCGGGATGCTATCTCTCTTCTCCTTCGTCACTCAACCATCAAAATATGGTATATAATTAACAAACTCTTTTTTTGATATTTACAACAAACTATACTGAACCACCTATCTATTCCTTTTTTGGCGCTGTCCCGACACTGATGAGCATCACTTAGGCCTTCATTCATGATACTCTGCTAGGATCTGCAGCGCTTCAGTAGGCCCTAGGCACTGATGTGAGGTTCAAGTTTTCACCAATGCAACATACTATCCATAAACATTGTACTCCCATAATATAATAAGGCAAGAAAGCGGAAAATTTCAAAAAAGTCAAATGGATTGCCCCCTTTTGATTAGCCAGTTTCCAAGAGGGAGAAGGTCTTATGGCAATCTCAGGCATACTCCAAATCGGTTATTTGGCCTGATCGAGCAACCTATGAACAGTTGTCGCCTACATAACCTACCTCCCAGACCAAGGGAAGAAGGTATCAGATCACTTTTGAGAGCCCTTTTGTGAAACCAGTTCCTTTACTCTTTTTGAATGAATTACAGTCAGTAAAGTAATCTGGTGGAAGGGGTCCATAGAAAAAAAATGGGCTTCTTTTTCTTTTTTCTATTTTTCGTTTTAGAATAGAGAAAGAGTAGAAACTAAGGGTACGCTCTCTAGAAGATTTGCTCGGAGCTTTTTTTTTCACTTGGTCGCCTGCTATCTTGAAACCTCTTTGCTTGCGGGGGCAGGAGTGGAAAGAGCGCTTCGCGAAAGAATCGTGTGGCGCGGTGAAAGGTTTCCCGTTGGGGTTTCCGACCCTCCAGGTCTCCACCTACTTGTGGAATAGGGGGGGTTCCTTGATATTAAGGTGTCAAGGCGGTCGAAGAAGGCCACAGGTGGAAGCAACCAATGCTTTGATCATTCAATTGACTCCTTGCTGCCAGTCCGTGCTTGCTGTCATGCTGGCAAAAGCAGGGGTTTCGGTCGGTTTTACCTACTATTGGATTTGAACCAATGACTCTCGCCGTATGAAAGCGATACTCTAACCGCTGAGTCAAGTAGGTCAAGCTGAGTCAAGTCACCCTATAAGAGAAAGCCGCGCAACCAAAGTAGCCCTTACTATACAAGGGGGGCGGAGCGCTAAGAAAGAGAAAGCGTTATCACTATACGAAATGAAGCAGCGGCTAGCACGCTAAGCTAAGATCAACCAATGTTCGAACGCGGAGCCTTTCTTTCTCGGTCGTCTGTCTTAATAAGTGGATTCCGATTCATGCAGTCCTTCTCTGCTGCATTGGTCTTTTCACTCCCCACTCTCCACCATAACAAAATCTTTCCACTATATCTCAGGAGTAGTCAAAGGAAGTACGGCGGGTCCGAGTAGGAATAAATTGACTAAGAAGTAGGGCATACAACAATGGATCAATTCATTCAACAAGATCTGTTCGGAGCAAGAAAACGGCTGCAGCAAGAAAACGGATGCGCGTGACTAACGCGCAACGGCTTTCACGCTAGTGCGCTCATCCGCTGCTTGTTGCGCAACGGCTTTCGCGCTAGTGCGCTCATCCGCTGCTTGTTGGATGAATGGGATTGGTCTGACCTCTCGCTCGGATGTAAGACTCCCGCCGCTGACAGATGTCCCATGCCACCTTTCGTGAACAGCTATGCCCGAGAATGAATTGTGATATAGCGCCGAATAAGCCACAGCTCTATTCCCGACTCGAAATCCATAAAGGACTTGTTGGGAGATAAAATAGGGGGCCCTATACCATACATCCTGCTGCCTTGGGACGACTGCACGTTACATCATAGCAGCACGACCAAATGGAGGTGGAAAGCCCTTGTATAGGTTGGGCGCTAGCTAGCGCCTTCCTTATACTAATAGAAAATGTTGGGCCTTCCCCTTATTTATTAGTATTAGTAAAGTTGCTCGAGGACTTCTACTGGGAATGAAAGTTCCCTATTATAGGATCCCTAGTAAAGCCAATTTCATGATGGCCGCTTATCTGAGTAAGAAGACGATGGCTCCTATTATTGGTGAGCGATCTCCTCTACACGTTATCTTTGGGCGTTTTACTCTCTTTCAAAGAGATGACTATTCAAACCTCAGAGTATTCGGATGCACGTGCTTTGTGAAAATTCCATCTCCTGCACAAGACAAACTGAGCCCTACATCTCACTCTATGTGTTTTCTTGAGTGAGGTTGGGGTACCCCTCTCTCAAAAGGGCTACAAGTGTTAATGATCCTTCTACACGACGATTCCACCTTTCTCGACATGTCACCTTTTTCGAACTTACTACGGAGCTCGGGGCTTTGAGATTCCCTGTGATGGTGGGCCATTATGTTCCCTTGTCTCCCCTTAGAGGGGAGGGGTGGAACTATTGAGGAGTTTATGTGAGACAGCATCAGAATTCTCCGATTTAATAGAGTCAGCAAGATCCGGGTGACCAGAGTGATCAGCAGCTTGATCAGCTTAAGGGGAAGTTTCGCAGGTTTGTGAAGACAGATTCTCGTCACTCAGTTTTCAGAGCTGAGCCAACTGATTCAGTGGTCTCCCTCTCTCCCTATACTTCGAACCAAGACTCTTCTTCAGACTTAGGTTCTCTAGCTTCTATTCTCGGGGTACGTAGATCCACCCGTCTTCGTTTTCCTATTCATAGGTTTGTATCAACTAAGTCTCTGTCTACTTCCCACGAGTCTTTTTTGCAATTTCATCCATCTTTTTGAACCTGATACCTTTGCAGAGGCCATATCTCAACCCTGCTGGCAGCTCTATGCAGAAAGAGATCGTAGCACTAGAATGGTTTGCTACTTGGGATTGAGTCTCTCTTCCTCTAGGGAAAGAAGCCATTGGCTACAAGTGGGTCTATAAAGTCAACAAAAAGCTGATGGAGCAGTTGAGGGGTTGAAGGCTAGATTGGTGGCCAAAGGATACACACAAGAGTATTGAGTCGAACCCCTTTCCAACTTTATAGTCAAGCAAGTGGCTTTCCGCGCCTCTCCTTCCTTATAGTCAAGCGAGTGAAAATGGCTTTTCACGCCTCTCCTTATAGTCGAGTGGCTTTCACTCCTCTCTTGTAAGCGGGTCAAGAGAGTTGCTTGGAGCGCCTTTCCTTCCTTATAGTCAAGCAAGCGGCTTTTCAGCTCCTTTCCTTTTATAATAAAGTCAAGTGGCTGGAGCGCCTCTCAAACCTTATAGTCAAGAGAGTTGCTTTTCAGCTCCTCTCCTTTTTCTAATATAATAAAGTCGAGTGGCTTCCACGCCTCTCAAACCTTATAGGAAAGCGAGTTGCTTTTCAGCTCCTCTCCTTTTTCTAATATAATAAAGTCGAGCGGCTTTCGCTCCAGCTACCTTTCAATCAAAAGCGGCTACAACGCGCGGTTGCTATTAGCTTTTTTATTTACTTGAGGCATAGGGATAGGGCTTTGAAAAAGCTAGGTACGAGATTGAAAGATTTTATGCACCAAGTCAACGAGCGAGGGATGATGGAATTTTGGAATTATCGACTCGAAATGGGTTCTGCTCGAAGGCTGACGTAGAAGAGAAGAGTTTCGGCATTCAAATGAGCTATTCCTATTCCACGAAATTCATTTCTTGGATACCTTTCCCAAAAGAGTTAAGCTACGATAGACCCAATTCATGTTCCTCAGTCAAGATGAAGGGGGGATGAGATCTTTTAGCGGGTTAGTGGGGTCCTTGGCTAAGATGGAATCTTCACCCTTGCTTTCAAGTTATCAAAACCGGGAACTCTAAGTGGCTCACTTATAGTGTTTGAAGTGAGGAAATCCAGTGCGATAGATGGCATTTCTAGTGAACCCAGGAAAGCCAAGACTAGCCCATTCACCAGAATTTGGTTGGAGCAGCGGTAGGGCAAACCCAGTCTCAGTCCCGCCTATGGTCTACTCAAAGGTTGAAGAGAAAGAGAATGGGTCAGATGGCCGATAGTAGACCCGACTATATCTGTCCCGTAAAGATAGAGAAGAAAGGTGAATAAAGAGTTCTCGTCCAGTCAAGTTTGAATAAAGAATCTAAATAGAAGGAACCGGGGTGAACTAAAGAGCGTAATCTGGGTTACAAGGTATAGGTATAAATAAGCTTCGTAGGAAAGTAAAGGTTCGACGGCTGAGTTGATGACTACTAAGCAAGCTTTCCTCTTTCTTCTAGGGTTGTTCTCCAGACCAGGAGGCTGAACCCCGTCTCTGTAGGCAGCCCTGAGCCAGCAAGTATAAGAAAAAGCAGAGACATATGTTGTTGTTTCAGCAAATTTCAATTATGAAACCATAGCTCAGAAGAAGAGGATTTCCGCCCTTTCAAGCAAGGTAGGTAAATATGAATGATATACTTCAGAATTCGGATCAGCTCAGGCTCCGAAAGAGAATATGAATATCCAGAAGTGAGAAATGGTGATCTTCCACGAGAAAACTACTATTAAATGGTGAGATCATTAGCGAGATCTTCAAGAAGAGTGAGAGGAACGAAGTCACTTGACTATAAGGAAAAGGGGGGTCGAAACAAGAAAACAGTAGCAGAAGGGGGCTGCATCAGGCGAGGGCGCGGCATCGAAGTTCAGTCTCAAAGGCCAGCGTTTTAGCTTGTTCCTTGTTTGTTATAGCAAATAGTAGCGCCAAGGTGAAGCTCCTGGATCCGTAGCTCGGTAAAGGAATGAAAGAAAGAACTTAGCCTTGGTAGATCAACTCTAAGGTACTGACAAAGCGAGTAACAACGCGGATTTAAATGAACAAGAAGAACCACAGAGAAGGGGTTGGGCTAGTCAGAATCGGTCAATGTATCTGTTGTATACTTTGTAAGCAAAATTCTAATAATAATAAGAGGGCACCCAAACCACAGGTTTCAAGGGCTAGTCTTCAATGGTTAAGTTTGAACACTCGCTTCGAAATTTGAATAAGGAAGTTATGATCGGTAGCTCACTTAAGGTTCAAGGATAAATATAGTAGCATTGCATTGTCTGAGCTAAAATGCCCTTGGAAAATTGATATTAACCCTCCTCAATCTTGAATCTCCTAAGGGAGTCTTAAGAATAAAGTAAGGGATTCCTTCAATGAGTTTCGGCTTTCCACTATAACTATATATAAAGGATTTCTTTTTTCTTGATAATTCTCATATAAGAAGTTAATCCTGTTATTGCCTGAATTCCATCTATAACCCAACCTTTCGGCAGTCGCCGCAGGTCCCTTTTCTCGGGCGTAGACCTGTTTATGTTTACTAGAAATAAATAACATCAAATTTCTAAGTCTCGTGCCCTGCCCTCCTGAACCCCTATTTTAACCCCTCTTACCCAGCTGTACTGGAAGATGATGGGTTTCTCAAACCTTTTGTTCCACTCCAGGATCTCTCCGACCCTTTTGTTGTACACGGTTAAGATAAGAGGCGATGCAAATAAAGGACAAAACTCAGGGTTATTGACTCCGCGAAGAGTACTATAAAAAGAACGTAATGGGACTCTAAGCCACTGATTGCTTTTGCACCTTCCTCTAACATTTGAATCTCGAATTCTCCTCACGCTTTTTTCATCATCATCAGGATTTTCTATTCGAGAACACTCGCCTCGTCGATTCTTCCCCTCGTTCTTTTTATCAACGATTACTTTCATTCTTTAAACAATTAAATAAAGTCAAAAAGTACGTTATATATACTAACTACACTATATACGATATTCAGAAAAAAAGGACTATTTGTAACATGCGAATGGAAAGCGAAAAAAGGAAGTTTCTCGTAAAAGGACCTTTCTCGTGTGGTGATTCTTTAGCTATAATAAGATGAAAGTGTCATTTTGTCGAGGTTCGAATATTCTAGTAAGCTTGATGAAATATCTCTTATTAGAATACTTGAAAAGAGTTGTTGCTTACTTTACTATGGGGGGTGTGGCACTTGAAAAAGAAAATCCCAAGAGTGAGAGGTAATTTCTCTCCTCAATGCCTTTCTTCAGCGTATTCAATCGGCTGGAGGGTAAGTCAATAACAGTGGTTCGACAACAGAGAACAGAACATCTCTGAAAAAAGATAAATACCACAAGACAGAAAGAAAATCTTAATTTAGCTAATGATAAAAGTGAAAAGCAAAAAATGCCATGTCAAGACAACCCTCTGCCAAGTGGCTCGAAATCTATTACAAAGATCTCGACAATAAACACCGTGAAGAGATTATTCAATTTTGGAAGATTATGCACAACTACTTCTATGAAAAGTATGGTAAAGAAGATGAAAAACAGAATGATAGTGAAAAGCAAAAAATGCAAGAAGCCGTCTTCACTTTGTTGGCTTCTAAAAAGGACAATCCCCTTTTTCCAGACCTCCCAGAAGAAGAGTTGTCGGCGCTCCAATTGGAAATTGAAAAAAAAAAGTATGGCCTTCAGCGAAACAAATCTCTGGCGAGAAGCCTATTACGTAATAGAAACTTTAATTGATGTGAAAGATTGTAGTGCGCGCGAATTCATCAAAAAGAGAGTAGTGGGTGAAGATTCAGAATTGTTAAATGCCTTTGGTCAATATACGCTTGAGTTTATAGCCGTTCATGTACTAAGTGTCTTATTTAGTCCGCTCGACCAGCGTGCGCGTGTTCGCGCATCCGCCTTGATTGAACACCTAGAGTCAACAATACGTAGGCAGGCATTCTTGATAAGAAGAAATGATGGAGAAAAGAAAAAGAAAGAGAAAGAAGAGGCTGCAGTTGATCAAAGAAAACAAGATCGTATGTTCCCTCTCGGGACCGCCCTACTCCAATTCATGGTTAGTAGAGATGTGATTAGTTTAGAGACAGATCAGGAAGCTCTTCCACCACGTAGAAAAAAGAATAAGAAGGGTGATAAAGAGTGGTATGTACATAAAAAAACATACGTGCAATGCGTATTCGATCCAACCAAGCTCCCACTCAAGCAGAACTTGCCTATGGTGTGCAAACCTCTTTCATGGAGGGGCGTCGGCCGTCAAGTAAAAGACCTGTCCGATCTAGAAGGAGGTTACTTAAGCGGGCGTTATAGTGGTACCGGCTACCGCCTTCTTACGGGTGACATACATCATTTTAAAATACAAATAAAAGATAGCGAGAGTCTGTGCAGAGTAATGAATGTGCTTCAAAACCAGGCATTTCAAATCAACAGCGATGTCTTGAAATATATTGAAGAAAAAGAGACAGAGTTTATTGATAACGGGTATCTCCTACCAAAGTATATTTCTCGTATGAATATAGCAAATCTATATAACGAGATTAGAGACTGTCATCTCGTTGATACAGATACTTTCCAAAAAGTAGGGGGTATTAGCGAATTGACAAATCAGTTAACAAAACAGGTACAGCGCGCCCGTTATGAGCGGTGTATGCTCACGCTTGCAAAAGCCTACGAGGGTTATAAAATCTATTTGCCTGCCTTTCTCGACTTCAGGGGGAGAATCTACCGCTGCGGGCTCCTGCATTTCCACGAACGTGATCTATCAAGAAGTCTTATTAACTTTGCGTTTAGCAATCCTGGATATTCCGCAAAGAGGGAGGAGGTTGAGGAGGCCCTTTTATACCACTATAAGTCTTACCCCAGCCTGGAGGATGCAAATATAGACTTCAATGAAGTAAGGGCAGAAGCCCAAAAGCAGGGTCGGGATGAATTTCTTCAGATTGCTCGAGAGGCGCGGCACCCCTTTCAGTTCATTGCCGCGGAAATAGCACTGGTTTTAGAGAAATGGGAAGGGTTCCCAGTTACCAAAGACGCGTCCGCGAGCGCTTTCCAGATTATGAGCTACTTTTTGTTGGATGAAGATATGGCGAAGAGCACGAATCTCTTGCCTTCCAAAGATAATAAAATCCAAGATATTTATACGAATATCCTCTCCGAACTCAAAGATTACCTTGTAAGAGAACTTGGTAATAATAGTCTATCACTAATAGTGATTAGGAGGATGGATCGGAAGCTGGTGAAAAGTATTTTCATGCCAATGATTTATGGAAAAACACTCATGAGCACAAGCTCCGATATACATAAAACCTTGTCGCAGCACATCAATTTTAAGGATAGTTACATACTAGCCTCACTTTGCTTTAAGTTCTGGAAGGAGAAATACAAAAGTATGGACAGCCTAACCAGCTTGATCAGGAATATTGGGTGGTTCGCCGCCGCTAGGGGTGTACCTGTTTATTATGGTGTGCCCTACTTTCGTACATCACAAGATTATATGAAGAGTGATGTCGTCAAAATCACTGTTTATGATCGCAATAAAAAAAGGAGACAAATAAGTCTCAGAGTGAATACCGATAATAGAGATCTTAGGAAGACAGAGGTCTCAACCTTCGTCAACTTCATCCATCAGAAGGATGCCTATATTGCGATGCTTGTAGTAGAAAAAATGCTGATAGAGGGAGGACCAATATATACAGTACACGACAACTTTATAACTACACCTCACTATAGCAGGAAACTCCCTTCTCTTTATGGCGATGCCATTTTGGCATTGGGGCCGCCGCTAGCGATTATAAATGATATGATATACGCAAATTTGGTCAGGAATGCCGACGGCTTCTCGCCTGGGGGTTTGGAGCGTGTAATACCTATCGGTGAGCTAGAGAGTTACTTGGAAAATAATATGCCAGACGGTATTAGCAAAAAAATGGAGGCAACATGGAGACTAAGGATGAAGGCCCTACTTCTCTCATACGAGAGCTATGTTAGTAGTATATCCGGCGTATCACAGGATTATGAAGGTCATTTAGAAATGTGGTTGGATTTCGGGGATAAGGTCCATATTTTTCCGGAAGGAATAAGCAAAAATTCGCTACACCCATGAATATGAAGAAAAATAAGGCATTAAACGGTAGTAGTCAGTTATTTCTAAGTCAGTACTTGGAGAGGGTAGAGAAAACTACAATTGTAAATACTAAACACCCAACATTGATCCTGGCGAGCATGGATCTCAACCCCCCACCGCTTGGGGCTGAAGTGCGCCTTCTCAGTCTGGCCGTCGTTCACATGTTGTATCTCCATGCTTACCCCTCTTTACCATCATCAGGGTACGCAAAGTTTACGATTGGCTTTGACCTGGAGAAGCCAGATGTAACCGTAACCGCGGGGCATGCTATTCGGCTGTATGGAGATGATGGTAAACTACTTCCCATGAGTACAGTCTATGGGGATATAGTATCCACACTAACCAAGTTCGCAGAGAGGTACGAGGAGAGTAGTATCGTTAGGCTCACGCTACGAGTCTATACGGTTGAGAATAAAGTAGGAGTTAAGATACCTCTGAGGAGATAGAATCATTACTAGAGGAAGTCATCCGTATGGACTTCCCAAAAAATGATTCGTTGCCTATCCGTGCTGATGAGATCAGACATTGTAAGCGTAGCTACGCCCCCCACTATATGATGGCGGTAAAAAAGGGGGAAAGAAAGGGCGAGCGAAGAGCTTTCGTTGTAGCTGATCTAGAAACATTAATAACCGGCGAGGAGAACACGCATAAGCCGTATGCAGCGGGTCTCATGCTTGTTCTCCCTAAGGAGCCTGTCAAGTACAATAGGGTGGAAACCTATTTCAGTGAGGACTACATAACAATAAACTCCTTTGATGAAAGGAGTAGTAAAGTGCTTGAGGACTTTTTGTCCAGAATTGAGCATATAGCTAAAGGTTTTAGGCCCGCCCTAACAATTTACTTCCATAACTTAGGAAGATTTGATGGGGTTTTCTTGCTAAAGCACCTGACGTCTAATTGGAAGGGTGAGGTAAGACCTATAATGCGGAACAACCGCATCTACCAAATCAGTGTCAAATCAGGGAAGAGAGTTCTATTCCGTTTCCGCGACTCGTTAAATATGTTAAAGGGTACGCTTGATTCACTTTCAAAGAATTTATGCCCTGAACTCGGGCATAAAGGCTTTGTTGATCATAAGAAAGTGACTCTCCAGAATCTGGAAAGTATGAGGGGGGAGTTGCTAGACTATTTGAGGAAGGACGTCCTTCTCCTTGGCGGTGTGATCCAAAAAGCGCAAAAGCGAATTTGGGATCAACTCAAGGTTGACATAGAGAAAGAGCTCAGCCTTCCCGCATTGGCCCTACACCTCTTTCGTCAGAAGTTCTACGAACCAGATAAATGGCCCATCTACATCCCAAACCCCAATGAGGACAGGTTTATGAGAGAAGGTTACTACGGTGGTCATGTGGATACCTATATACCTGTAGGTGAGAAGCTACACTACTATGATGTAAACTCGCTTTATCCTTTTGTAATGAAGGAAAACATCATGCCCACTGGGCGGCCTGTCTGGGATGGGGATTTGCGTGAGCGAGACATAGATAGCCTCTTTGGCTTTATACGGGCATATGTGGTCTGCCCCAGGACGGAGAAATTAAAAAGGCCCTTTCTCCCCTATCGAATGGAAGATAGGACTCTGGTCTTCCCGACAGGGAAGTTTGTAGGGGTATACTTTAGCGAGGAACTCAAGTATGCCAAAAAAATAGGATACACTGTAGTACCAATAAGTGGATACCTCTTTGAGAAGGGCGAGGGAAGCCCATTTAAAGGCTTTGTTAGCTCTCTCTCGGAGAAGAGGAAAGAGGCGAAGAAAGAAGGGAATGTAGCGATGGACTACGTCTACAAGATACTAATGAACTCTCTCTACGGGAGATTTGGTATAAACCCTGAAAGCACTACTACCGAGATCTGCGACGATGCTCGCCTCAGAGTTTTGATTCAAAGGTGTGAGAAGTTCATATACAGTGAGCCCCTTAGAGAAAATAGAAACCTCGTTTCCTACATTACGAATACA